CAAATACAAGTAGCCTTTAACTACATATCCATATCCATCTGATCATATATGTATTACCATTATGTATTACAATAAAGAATAAAGAAGGAGTATTTAAAATGCGAGATCTAAAAACATATCTCTCCGTGGCACCGGTACTAAGTACTTTATGGTTCGGGGCTTTAGCAGGTCTATTGATAGAGATCAATCGTTTATTTCCAGATGCGTTGACATTCCCTTTTTTTTCATTCTAGTTATTGACATGGGAAGGGGTGAAGAAAATTAGAGATACAATCAAATATCTGTGACTAATACTTCCCCCCCCCCCTCATCTTTTTTTTTAGACCTTTTTTTTAGAATTCGAAACCGTTGTCTTACTTATTACTTATTAGTTATTACTATATTGATTATTGATTGCAACGAAATCGTTCAGAATTTGATTTTGGGTTAGCAACTTCTATTTTTTATTTTCCTTTCTTCTTCTTCGCTTCGCACCGGAAAATAAAAATGGAAGAGTTGAGTGAATAAAAAACTCAAAGGAGGTTCATGGCCAAGGGTAAAGATGTCCGAGTACAGGTTATTTTAGAATGTACCAGTTGTGTTCGAAACGATATTAATAACGATATTAATAACGATATTAATAAAGAATCAACAGGCATTTCCAGATATATTACTCAAAAGAATCGACACAATACGCCTAGTCGATTGGAATTGAGAAAATTCTGTACCTATTGTTACAAACATACGATTCACGGGGAGATAAAGAAATAGATCGAACCGACCGCCTGTGTATCACCCTTCCAAGGAACACGAAAAATGGCATATTCTATCTATCTAACATATATTTAAATAGAATAGAAAGAAATCCTATATTCTTAATTCTAAAACTAAAAGCATTTTTTTTTGATCCGATCGAACGAAATAGGATTTTCGGGATAAGGAATAAACAAACTATGGATAAATCTAAGCGACTCTTTCTTAAATTCAAGCGATCTTTTCGTAGGCGTTTACCGCCGATCCAATCGGGGGATCAGATTGGTTATAGAAATATGAGTTTAATTTGTCGATTTATTAGTGAACAAGGAAAACTATTATCTAAACGAGTGAATAGAGTGACCTTAAAACAACAACGATTAATTACTATTGCTATAAAACAAGCTCGTATTTTATCTTCGTTACCTTTTCTTAATAATGAAAAACAATTTGAAAGAAGCGAGGCGGCCGCCAGAGCTACTGGTCTTAGACCCCAAAATAAATAATAAATATAAATAATAAATAGGCTTACTCTTCAATTGAGTCAAAATTCCAATCCGAACTCAAACAATGTTTTTTTGTTCGAAAAATCCCCTTTTACTAATTTAATTTCTATTCTACCTTCCCGGAGTTCATTCTCCAGGGAGCTCATAAAAAAAAAATTCCGATGGATTCTTTACAATCTCCTTATTTTATGATCTCATTGGAAATCATATAAAGACAATTTTTTTTTGATATTGCTATTTGTGCAAGTATTTTACGATTAAGAAGCAATTGTTCTTTGTACAGATTAGGGACTAATCTACTATAATTTCTACTATAATTATAATTATAGGATTCCTTATTATCGTTATCGCGAATTACTGCATTTATCCGAGTGATCCACAAACGACGAAAATTTCTCTTTTGCCTATTTCGATCCCGATGAGTCGAAACCAAGGTTCTTATTTTCTGTTGAGTAATAGTTCGAGTAAGTCGTGAATGAGCCCCCCGAAAGCTTGATGCAAATAAACGCATTTTTGTTCTACGTCTCCGAGCTATATATCCTCGTTTAATTCTGGTCATTGAATAAATGAAACTTTGATGAATAACTAATTGATTTCCTTTCTTTCAGTTATTCTTTTTTCCCCCTTACTAATCTATTAATAACAAAACAGATTCTGCCAATGTATAAAATAAAAATTCCAATGGCTTTTGCTACTATAACCTTCCCAACCACGATTTTTTTTTCTTTTTTTTTTCTAGGCATTTGACCTTGAAATAAGAAATTGTATTGATATTAGGTGTCAAAAAAAACATAGTTAAGTTAAGTAGTAAATATAAACGTATAAAGAAATAGTGGATTCCATCGTTTCTATGATTTTTTCTTAAACGTTGAGGTCCTCTCTATACACCGGAGCCCCTTCCTTCATTTAACGAATGCTATTGTTAACTTGTACAGTTCACACTCTTTGGCTCTATCCATGAATTAAGGTCTTTCACAATGAGATCTACATATACGGTATATATGGTAACGGTATTTAATTATGAAGATTAGCCGAAGTAGCTGACCCTGTTAGTCCGTTCTTGCAAGAGTAAGGACATAATTTTTCTGCTTTTAAATAAGATTTCCCCTGCTTAGTGGATTACCAATGGGGAATTTTTTCTCATTTTAAATTGAAAATTGAGGTGATTGAATTTGCACCAATGGAAATCATAAATTTGATACACAATACACAATAGAAGGATAGATCCTTTTTTTTAGTTTTTTTAGATAGTAGATGGAGTTCTTCTATCCTATTCATTGGTACTGATCATTGATACTGGAAAAATTGTTTCCTTTGTCCCAGCCCATGATCTGAACGAGTCGCACATACACTCTAGTACATGTTCCTCGGCGCTGAGGACATCCTCGAAGAGCGGGGGATTTCGTGACATTTCTGATTGGCTGTCTTATGTTTCTAATAAGTTGTTTAATAGTTGGCATGTTGAATCGTTGTATACACAATGCGCTGGTTTAGATCGACCCTAACCGGATGATTATGAACTACTTCTATATTATATATTAATATATTTATATTAATATTTTAAAATTTTTAGATTAATATTAATTTTAATAATATTAAACCTGAGTAAGAAGATAAATTCTCAAATCGAAATTTGCGTGATGAAATCCCTGCTATTTTATTTTTTTTTTTATTTAACCGCTACAAGATCAACAATTCCATGAGCTTGGGCTTCTGGTGCTGACATAAAAGCATCCCTTTCCATGTCTTCGGATACAACCCATAAAGGTTTGCCCGTTCTTTGTACATAAACCCTCGTGATGGTTTCGCGCAACTTCAGTAGTTCTTCTGCTTCCAGAATAAATTCTCCCGCTTGCGCCTGATAAAAAGCACTAGCAGGTTGATGGATCATTACCCTGATGATATAACATAATAAATGGTTACTCTATATCATATGATAAGTCGACGAGAAGAGATAAAGAATAATAAAGAAAGATAGAATTGAACAACCGTACAGGCACGTTTGCGCATTGCATACGGCTCTATAATAAAATTCACTTTTACTTTCGATCAAAGAAAAATATAGAATCTATCAAACCCGGATCGATAAATGATCTAATAACCACCCTTCTTTTTTGAGGAGTTAAAAAATACTATGATGGCTCCGTTGCTTTATATATTTATTTCATCTACGATTCGGCGATCCCAAAGTTTCTTTTTTTTTGTACTCTTTCATAACATAAATAGTGTTAAAAGCCTTTCGGTGTGAAAACAAAAAAGTTTGTGACGCTGAAATAAATAGGCACCCGATAAAAAAGATAAAATCGGAAATACCCTTTATCCAATACAACCCCTTCGATACATAATCTAATGTTTTTAAAAAAACAATAACAAGTTTTTTTATATCGAATTTAAAGTGCCGTGCTATTATTACTTAATATTCATATTTCATATGGCGAAGGCATAGTCTTATTTTTTCTCTCAACTAAAAAAACTCATTGGCGCCCGGCATGAAGGAATGCTAGACGTTTGGTAATTTCTCCCCCAACTAGGATAAAAGATCCCATTGAGGCGGCTAATCCCATGCATATTGTCTGTACATCTGGTCGCACAAATTGCATAGTATCATAAATTGCTACTCCGGGTATTACCCATCCGCCAGGAGAGTTTATAAACAAATACAAATCTTTGGTATCATTCTCCATACTGAGATATACCATAAGACCAATAAGTTGATTTGAGATATCGCTATCAACCTCTTGACCCAAAAAAAGCAATCTTTCTCGATAAAGTCGGTTGATTAGGACAAAATTGTATCCTTTAGGAGCCGCACATGCACCTTTTGATGCATACGGTTCAACAAAAATCGTGAAAAAAAAAGAATCAATATGTAGATTCCAGCCCTTCCTCTTTGCGGATTCTTTCTAATTTTTTTTCTAACGAAAGGGATTTTTTTTTCATTTTTCACGAAAGATGAATTTTGCCCCGTTTACCTACTAAATATAAAAAAAATTCACTAAACTTATCGAACTAACTTCTCATTGATGTATTGTTTCATCGAGATCCAATTCAAATCACGATGTCATTTTCTTGTTCTTAAATGGGATTCTTCGATTCTTTTTTTTTAGGTTTATGCTCTACTCCGAGTAAAGATCTGCCCGATTTTGATTTGCACATATAAGACAAATGCCTCCAATACCACGTCTTTTTGCTACGACTTCTTGTTTTTTCTTTTTTCAATTCATTTCATGTCTTATGCCAAATATTAGATGTATTCATCATATTATTTGATTGATTATGATTAGCAATTTGAGATCACTCCTATTTATAAATAGAATGGGTTTTTTCTAAACGGAGCCTGGATATTTTATTTTATTGGTCCAAACAAGCCAACCATAAATTATTCTAATTGAGAATATTAATCTGAATACCCTCAAAAATAGATCTAATTTCACTTCATTGCACTTCACGCTCCAAATTTTTGATAATTCAATCAATCTTTCTTGGGCGAAACAGAGGATATCTTGATCGGGGGAGAGAACGGGGAAATCCCATATGACCCAATATATCTGACAAGTCGCACTATATGTCAACCCAAACCGCACCGCCCCCCCCGGGACCTCGAAAGGGTACTTTTGGAACACCAATAGGCATTAAATGGAATAAAAAAAGAATATAAGTACTATATCTCACTTTGATGTGGAAGCGTAACAATGGGTTTGTTGTCTTAATAATATCGGCCTTTATCATATATCATATTTTATCCATTTTTATCCATAGATTGGATAAGTCCATAAATAAAAAAATTAAAGGAAGACGGAATGAAGAAGGGAAATTCTTACGAATGGGTCCTTTGACTGATGAACAAATATGTATCCATTTGCTCATATAAAATGGGATCAACCCCCCATTGCGTATTGGTACTTATCGGGTATAGAATAGATTTGCTTCTCTTTGTTCCTACGAACAGAATTGTTCCATTATTATTACTAAAAGAATAGAACAAATAGTAATCCTTTCTACGAGATACTCCACCGAAAGGGGGAGGTTCATACCATAGTTTTTTTTAGTGCAATAAAGTTACATAGTGTCTATTTTTCGTCGATAAAGGGGTATTTCTATGGGTTTGCCTTGGTATCGTGTTCATACCGTCGTATTGAACGATCCGGGTCGTTTGCTATCTGTCCATATAATGCATACGGCTTTGGTTGCTGGTTGGGCCGGTTCAATGGCTCTATATGAATTAGCAGTTTTTGATCCTTCTGACCCTGTTCTCGATCCAATGTGGAGACAAGGTATGTTTGTTATACCTTTCATGACTCGTTTAGGAATAACCAATTCGTGGGGTGGTTGGAGTATTACAGGAGGAACTATAACGAATCCGGGTATTTGGAGTTACGAAGGTGTGGCTGGGGCACATATTGTGTTTTCTGGCTTGTGCTTCTTGGCAGCTATTTGGCATTGGGTGTATTGGGATCTAGAAATATTTTGTGATGAACGTACAGGAAAACCCTCTTTGGATTTGCCTAAGATTTTTGGAATTCATTTATTTCTCTCCGGGGTGGCTTGCTTCGGTTTTGGCGCATTTCATGTAACAGGATTGTATGGTCCTGGAGTATGGGTATCCGATCCTTATGGACTAACCGGAAGGGTACAACCTGTAAACCCAGCGTGGGGCGTGGAAGGTTTTGATCCTTTTGTTCCAGGAGGAATAGCCTCTCATCATATTGCAGCGGGGACATTGGGCATATTAGCGGGTCTATTCCATCTTAGTGTCCGTCCGCCTCAACGTCTATACAAAGGATTACGTATGGGAAATATTGAAACCGTCCTTTCCAGTAGTATCGCTGCTGTCTTTTTTGCAGCTTTTGTTGTTGCTGGAACTATGTGGTATGGTTCGGCAACCACCCCCATCGAATTATTTGGTCCCACTCGTTATCAATGGGATCAGGGATACTTCCAGCAAGAAATATTTCGAAGAGTTGGTGCTGGGCTAGCCGAAAATCAAAGTTTATCCGAAGCTTGGTCTAAAATTCCTGAAAAATTGGCTTTTTATGATTACATCGGCAATAATCCCGCAAAAGGGGGATTATTCAGAGCGGGTTCAATGGACAACGGGGATGGAATAGCTGTTGGGTGGTTAGGACATCCTATCTTTAGAGATAAAGAAGGGCGTGAACTTTTTGTACGTCGTATGCCTACCTTTTTTGAAACATTTCCGGTTGTTTTGGTAGACGGAGACGGAATTGTTAGAGCCGATGTTCCTTTTCGAAGGGCGGAATCGAAGTATAGTGTCGAACAAGTAGGTGTAACTGTTGAGTTCTATGGTGGCGAACTCAATGGAGTCAATTATAGTGATCCCGCTACTGTGAAAAAATATGCTAGACGCGCTCAATTGGGTGAAATTTTTGAATTGGATCGTGCTACTTTGAAATCTGATGGTGTTTTTCGTAGCAGTCCAAGGGGTTGGTTTACTTTTGGACACGCTTCGTTTGCTCTACTTTTCTTCTTCGGACACATTTGGCATGGTTCTAGAACTTTGTTCAGAGATGTTTTTGCCGGTATTGATCCAGATTTAGATGCTCAAGTGGAGTTTGGAGCATTCCAAAAACTTGGAGATCCAACTACAAGAAGACAAGTAGTCTGATACAACATTGTTCTGTTACTTTTCGCCTTTATTTTTGTGATTTGACATAAGGTACCGGAGAAATCTTGATTTGAATCGCCACTTTTCTTTGAATCTTGTTCTTTCTTTATCTGGGAGACGATTCCAAATAAACAGGTATGGAAGCTATAATTGTAAACCACGATCGAAGATCGAATCTATCTATGGAAGCATTGGTTTATACATTCCTCTTAGTTTCGACTTTAGGAATAATTTTTTTCGCTATCTTTTTTCGAGAACCGCCTAAAGTTCCAACTAAAAAAATGAAATGATTTCTCATTATCTCAATTGAAGTAATGAGCCTCCCAATATTGGGAGGCTCATTACTTCAACTAGTCCCCGTGTTCCTCGAATGGATCTCTTAGTTGTTGAGAGGGTTGCCCAAAAGCAGTATATAAGGCATACCCAGTAAAACTTACAAGTAAACCGGATATAGAGATGGCGACTAGGGTTGCTGTTTCCATTATTATATAATTTCAAGACCACAATGGATTTATGATAAGATCATTTATTTACAACGGAATGGTATACAAAGTCAACGGATCTCAATGAATACAAAATAGGATTTATGGTTACACAAACCGTTGAGGGTAGTTCTAGACCTGGTCCAAGACGAACTATTGTAGGGGATTTATTGAAACCATTGAATTCGGAATATGGTAAAGTAGCTCCTGGATGGGGAACTACTCCTTTGATGGGGGTCGCAATGGCTCTATTTGCGATATTCCTATCTATTATTTTGGAGATTTATAATTCTTCCGTTTTACTGGACGGAATTTCAATGAATTAGATTCATAAGAACCACTAAGTCTCAGCTTTTCAATACAAAAAGTGAAGCATTTAGGTATCGGATTTTTAGCCCGTTCTGTTTTGGTAGTTCGACCGCGGAATTTCTTTGTTCTGTATTTCCGGAATATGAGTGTGTGACTTGTTATAATAGATCCTATTGATAGTACAGAGAATGGGTCTGTAATCTTGATCTTGATAGAGATGGTTTTACCTCGTCAGATAGTTATTCTAGTATCTGGAGCACGGAATATATGAAATAAAATAGATTATATTATGAAGTATTAGAACTATGATTCATACTTAATATTCAGACCTCGTGGCCGGACTCCAAAAAATTTTCAAAGAGTTAGAAGGTATAAATCGAAAGATTTTTCTTTTTTCAAACTTCCGTTTATGCTTATTTTGATCAAAGCACAAAGGTTTCTTTGGATTTTTAGTCATTATATCTATTCATTAAAATTGAATAAGTGATAATACAACGGCTCTTACTCAAGGAATCTTTGGACTTAGTTTGAAGGTTTTATTGAATCATCGCGGTTCTAGTATGAATCTGAGGTTTCAATCGATTCATAGGGTCTTAACAAGAGAATTCCTATCAATCAATAATAAAAAAACAACAGTAAAACTGCATTATACATAAATAATCAAAGCAAATAGGTAAATAGAAGATTCAAGGGGCCTGTAACGATCAACATGAAGATTAATGAGCTGACTTGATATTTTGGCATTATAACGACAAAGAAGAGTTTTCGGATTTTTATTCTTTCGTATCTTCAGAGAAGATTGAATTATAGGATTAAGAAATTTCGAACTTTTTATTATACATATCCGTTTCAACCAGTATTTGAGCGTTTCTGTTTGAGCTGTACGAGATGAAATTCTCATATACGGTTCTCAGAGGGGGAGTCCCTTGGGTTACCTATCTCAATAAAGTCTATGATTGGTTCGAAGAACGTCTTGAGATTCAAGCGATTGCAGATGATATAACTAGTAAATATGTTCCTCCTCACGTCAACATATTTTATTGTCTAGGAGGAATTACGCTTACTTGTTTTTTAGTACAAGTGGCTACGGGGTTTGCTATGACTTTTTACTACCGCCCGACCGTTACTGAGGCTTTTGCTTCTGTTCAATACATAATGACTGAAGCAAACTTTGGTTGGTTAATCCGATCAGTTCATAGATGGTCGGCAAGTATGATGGTCTTAATGATGATTCTGCACGTATTTCGTGTGTATCTCACTGGTGGCTTTAAAAAACCTCGTGAATTGACTTGGGTTACGGGCGTGATTCTGGCTGTATTGACCGCATCTTTTGGCGTAACTGGTTATTCCTTACCTTGGGACCAAATTGGTTATTGGGCAGTAAAAATTGTAACAGGCGTGCCGGAAGCTATTCCTGTAATAGGATCGCCTTTGGTAGAATTATTACGCGGAAGTACTAGTGTGGGACAATCCACTTTGACTCGTTTTTATAGTTTACATACTTTTGTATTACCTCTCCTTACTGCCGTATTTATGTTAATGCACTTCCTAATGATACGTAAGCAAGGTATTTCTGGTCCCTTATAGAGAATAAAGATCTTGTAATCAATCATTAATCGCTTGGGGGAGGAAGAATAGTATTTCATTGCTACAAATATGGATTATTGAAAAAAAAAAAATAAGACATATATTTGGATATTTCTCTTCAACTCCATAAACTGTATTATTTATTTGACACGAATGGTTGAAGGGAATTCTCCTAACAGAAAAAATGGATTATGGGAGTGTGTGACTTGAACCATTGATTTGGCCATGCAGATATATGCTTTTATCTGCCACATTGGAATTTACAATCAAATGTGTCTTTGTTCCAACCACCGCATAAGACCCATACAGAACAGAGGATAGGCTGGTTCGCTTGAAGAGAATCTTTTCTATGATCAGACCCAATCATGCCATGCATGAACAGGCTCCGTAAGATCCAGTAGAATAAGTGATGTGGGATAATCCAGTCCATATTATGTTTTAGTCATTTTAATTACTTAATAGTATTCATAGTATGGAAATGCATTCATTTCCTATGCATCGACCCAATTTATGATACTAGCGGAGTGAGGCAGGGGATCTAAAGAATGAAAGAGGCTAGACTATATTAGTAACAAGTAAATCCTTTGTATGTAAAAAGCTCGATATTTTTTTGGAGATAAAGGCCAATCGCAAGGGCTGAGACGACCCATAAAGCACTTGATTATGATCAATTTTGTAAGCCTACTTGGGTATTGAGCATTCGCCTGTAAGAACTGAATTCCTTGCAATGGATAGTTGCAACTCTGGAAAACGCAATC